CCAGGATGGGGGACTACACCACTTATGGGGGTTGCAATGGCTCTATTTGCAATATTTTTATCTATTATTTTGGAAATTTATAATTCTTCCATTTTACTGGACGGAATTTCAATGAATTAATTTATAAAAGTTTATAAAAACGGGAAGTCCTTATTTTTCAATAAATAAAAAAAAAAAGGATTATTTTACTTAAACTTACTTAATACTTCAACTTAAGATTGCTTAAGACTTGTATTTATAGACTATTCTGGTAGTTCGATCGTGAAATTTATTTGTTTCAATATTTAATTTCCGGAATATGAGCGTGTGACTTGTTATAATTGATCCTATTGATAATACAGAGAATGTACCTGTCATCTCTATCAAGATGATTCTACTTCGTCAGATATTTATTCTAGTCTCTGGAGCACGGACTATATAGAATAGATCAATAAAAGAAATATTTGAACTATGATTCATACCTATTCTTCAGACCTCGCAAGCGGATGGAAATAGGCCTTTTCTAAATCAAACAAATTTTTCCTTTCAGTTTTGACCAAAAGAAAACTCTTTCTATAGATATAGATATAGATTTTATTGAGTCATTACATTCATTGAATAAGTGATGATCAAATGGTTTTTACTCAGAGAAACTTTTAGTTTAGCTTTTGCTTTCTTAAATCATCGTGGTTCTAGTATGAATCTGAGGTTTCAATTGATTCATAGGGTCTCAACAAGAGAATTCTTATCAAATAATATCAAATAAAGTTAAAAAAAAAAAAAAAAAAGATAGGGAAGAGAAGATTCAAGAGGCCTGTTATAATTAACATAAAGAAAGATGGAGGAGCCAACTTGAGATTGTATTTCTTGGCATTATCATCACAAAGAAGAGATTCCGGATTTTTCTTATTCTTACTTCGTATCTTTGGGTCAAATAGAGTGACGTGGCTAAGACCCAAGAAGTTTTGAACTATCTATTCCATATCCATTGAAACCAGTATTTGTGTGTTTCGGCTTGAGCCGTACGAGATGAAATTCTCATATGTGGCTCTCAGAGGGGGAGTCCTTCTTGGGTTACCTATCTCAATAAAGTATATGATTGGTTCGAAGAACGTCTCGAGATTCAAGCGATTGCAGATGATATAACTAGTAAATATGTTCCTCCTCATGTCAACATATTTTATTGTCTAGGCGGAATTACGCTTACTTGTTTTTTAGTACAAGTGGCTACGGGTTTTGCTATGACTTTTTACTATCGTCCAACTGTTACAGAGGCTTTTTCCTCTGTTCAATACATAATGACTGAGGCCAATTTTGGTTGGTTAATTCGATCAGTTCATCGATGGTCAGCAAGTATGATGGTTCTAATGATGATCTTGCACGTATTTCGTGTGTATCTTACGGGTGGGTTTAAAAAACCCCGCGAATTAACTTGGGTTACGGGGGTGGTTCTGGCTGTATTGACCGCATCTTTTGGCGTAACTGGTTATTCTTTACCTCGGGACCAAATTGGCTATTGGGCAGTAAAAATCGTAACAGGCGTGCCTGAAGCTATTCCTATAATAGGATCGTCCCTGGTAGAATTATTACGTGGAAGCGCTAGTGTGGGCCAATCTACTTTGACTCGTTTTTATAGTTTACATACTTTTGTATTACCTCTTCTTACTGCCGTATTTATGTTAATGCACTTCCCAATGATACGTAAGCAAGGCATTTCAGGTCCTTTATAGAAAAGGCAGATCATATATATTTGTAATTTATCATATAGGGGAGGAACAAAAATATTTAATTGCTACAAAACAAATATGGATTATTGAAAAATTAAGGCATGTTATTTGGATACTTCTCTTCAACTTTGAAGTATTGTATTGTTACGAATAGTTGAAGTATATTTTACTAAAAGAGGATGGATTATGGGAGTGTGTGACTTGAACTATTGATTGTTCCATGCGGATATATGATTTTTTCCGCCACGTTGGAATTCACAACCCAATGTGTCTCTGCATCCAACCATCACGTCAATCCCCTTATGTAGCATAGGATAGGCCGGTTCGCTTGAGGAGAATCTTTTCTATGATTATACCCTAATCATGTTATGCATGAACAGGCTCCGTAAGATCCCTAGAATAAGTGATGTGGCATGATCCAATGTTCTATCTATTCCACTTTGTTTGATTTTTTTATTATAATTATAAAATTATAATTTATTAATTTATTAGTAATTAGATATTAGATTAGATAGATAGTATTTATTTGATTAATTTGATTTGATAGTAATCTAATTATAGTATGGATATGCATTCATTTCCTTTGCATCGACCCTGATCTATAATACTATCGGAGTGAAATAAGGGATCTAAAGAAGAACAGAGATTAGACTTTATTAATAATAAGTAAAAACTTTGTATTGTTGTATGTAAGAAAATCGAGATTTTGTGGGGATAAATAGCAAACAAAAGACATGAGATAATCCAAAAAGCACTTGATCATTATCGAATTTGTAAGCCTGCTTGGATATGGAGCATTTCTTTGCCAGAACTGAATTCTTTGCAATGAGCAATGAATCGTTGCAACCCGGGGAAATGGAATTTCATAAATCTTTTCTTACATAGAGTCATTCCACATTGTATATGTAGATATGTATGATATGAAATATAGATTCTCTATGTACCCATTTATGTTCTATGGATCTATTTCTGTCATTCTTTTGATTCTTGTGCTCGAGCCGGATGATAAAAAATTATCATGTCCGGTTCTTTTGGGGGATGGATCCTTAAGAATTCACCTATCCAAATAACAAAGAAACCTGATTTGAACGATCCTGTATTAAGAGCTAAATTGGCTAAGGGTATGGGGCATAATTATTATGGAGAACCTGCATGGCCCAATGATCTTTTATATATTTTTCCAGTAGTAATTCTAGGCACTATTGCATGTAATGTGGGCTTAGCAGTTCTAGAGCCATCAATGATTGGTGAACCGGCAGATCCATTTGCAACCCCGTTGGAAATATTACCCGAATGGTACTTCTTTCCCGTATTTCAAATACTTCGTACAGTACCAAATAAGTTATTGGGTGTTCTTTTAATGGTTTCAGTACCAATAGGATTATTGACAGTACCCTTTTTGGAGAATGTCAATAAATTCCAAAATCCATTTCGTCGTCCAGTAGCTACAACAGTCTTTTTGATCGGTACTGCAGTAGCTCTTTGGTTAGGTATTGGAGCAACATTGCCTATTGAGAAATCCCTAACTTTAGGTCTTTTTAAAATTGATTAAACCGTGAAATGCCAGGACATAGGTATCTAAGGAAGATCCCATTCTGGATCTTCCCTAGATACATCAATCAATTTTATAATCTTATTTATGATCTATATCCGCAAATATATGGATCGTGCCGTAGATTCAAAACTCATTCTATTCTTTTTTCTTTATAAAAACTAAAAAATTTTATAATTCCAACGGATTTAAAATTAACACTTTTTCTTAGGTAAATTGATTGAAAAATGCTTCTGTAGAGTGCCCAATATCTGTTTTACATCTTCTATGCGAAAATATTCCATTTTCATAAGATCCTCTTGACTATGACTCAAAAGGTCCAATAATGTATGTATATTGGACCTTTTGAGACAATTATAGGCCCTGGAAGGCAATTCTGATTGGTCAATAAAAATACATGTTAATGGAATTCGTTTTTTGTTTTTCTTTAAATCAGTGAATTTGTCTTGAAAGGAAAAAGGGGGTAGATTCGATCTGTTTTCATTTTCCTCGAAATTCATGTCCTCTTTTTCTGCATGTAGAAAGGGAATCAATAAATCAATCAAATTACGAGAAGCTTCATAAAGTGCTTCTTTAGGAGTTAAACTTCCATTCGTCCATACTTCTAGAAAGAGTATTTCTTGTTTTTCATTCCCATTCCCGTAAGAATGAATACTATGATTCGCATTTCGAACAGGCATGGATACAGTATCTATAGGATAACTTCCATCGTGAGATTCGTTTGTGGATTTCATATGAGATCCGCGATCTCTCTTGATTTGTAATTCAATACACAAATCAATTGGTTCTGTCAGGTTAGCTATATGCTGTGTCGTGTCAACTATTTCTACAGAAGGTGGTGAGATGATATCTTGAGCGGTTATGTATTTTGGACCTCTGACGCAAATGGATGCGTCCCTAACTCCATAGAGATTACTTTTCAATACAATTTCTTTCAAATTTATTAAAATATCATGTACTGATTCTTCAATACCTACTATCGTAGAATATTCGTGCAGCACATTCTCAGATGTTGCACGTGTGATAAATGTTCCTTCTATTTCTCCAAGTAAAGCCCTTCGCATGGCAATACCTACGGTATCGGCTTGACCTTTCATAAGCGGGGACAGAACGAAACGACCATAATAAAGGCGCTTGCTGTCTACTCTTGATTCAACACATTTCCACTGTAGTGTTCGAGTGGATCCTGCTACTTCTTCTCGAACCATACTATTATTTTTATTTTATTTATGATTATTGGATCGGATCATTGAATCATTTATTTTTCTTGGAATCTCTTGAATTCTTATTTCTACACACGTCTTTTTTTAGGGGGGCGACATCCATTATGTGGCATGGGTGTTACATCACGTACGAAACTTAATAGTATTCCGCTTCTACGAATGGCTCGTAATGCCGCATCTCTTCCGAGACCTGGACCCTTTATCATAACTTCTGCTCGTTGCATACCCTGATCCACTACTGTACGAATAGCGTTGAGTGCTGCTGCTTGAGCAGCATAAGGTGTTCCTTTTCTTGTGCCTCTGAATCCAGAAGTCCCCGCGGAAGCCCAAGAAACTACCCGACCTCGTACGTCTGTAACAGTTACAATAGTATTGTTGAAACTCGCTTGAACATGAATAACTCCTTTCGGTATTCGACGTTCATTCTTATGTGAACCAATACGTGCATTCTTACGTAAACCAATTTTTGCTATAGGTTTTGTCATATTTTATTATCTCATATTCATAAGAATAAAAAAAAATAAGGAAGAATCAGAAATATACAGAAAGATACGGGAATATCCATTTTATATGAAAACTGATCCTTTTTTCTTTCTTTTTACATGTACATGGGTTTTTTTCTTTTATAAAGTTCTTTATTTAGAACTTGAGAAGAATTATCCCTGTCTCTGTTTATGTCTCGGATTGGAACAAATTACTATAATTCGCCCACGCCTACGGATCAGTCGACATTTTTCACAAATTTTACGAACAGAAGCCCTTATTTTCATATTTTTTATTCCTTACCTTCATTCTGAATCTATTTTTTTTGAAACAAAAATTAGTTTTTTTTTTTCGAATTATACCCCTACGAGAGGGATGTTTAAAAAAATGATCTAATCGTTCGAATCTTTTTTTCTAAGTCTATAAATTATGCGTCCCCTGGTTGAATCATAACGACTCATTTCTATTTTTACTCTATCTCCGGGTAGTATACGTATAAAACTGCGTCGGATTCTCCCTGAAATATAACCTAGAATTAGATCTTGATTATCTAATCGAACTCGAAACATACCGTTGGAAAGTGACTCAGTAATTAAACCCTCATGAATCAATTTTTGTTCTTTCATTTCAGATAACCCCCTTTAAGTATCAATCATTTCAGATAACCCCCTTTAAGTATCAACTACTATTTAAGTATCAACTACTAGAGGAAGAGTTCTATAATTCTATAATTCACTTCTCCTCTCTATTTTACAAATAGATAAATAGTAAATTCGAGAGAGTATTAAGTTACCGCAGGAGAATCACCATATATAACACAAAATTTCTCCTCCAATTTTTTCTAGTCGAGCTTCTCGATCTGTCATTATACCTCGAGCAGTAGAAAGAATTATAATCCCCATTCCGCCTAAAATCTTAGGAATTCGTTGATAGTTGGAATAAATTCGTAGACCGGGTCGGCTGATACGCTTTAAAATAATTTTATTCCCTTTCCTAGTCTTTCTATGTCGTAAGGTTAAAACCAAGAATTTTTTTTTACTTTCTTGATGTTTTCGAACGTTTTCAATAAAACGTTCTCGTAAAAGTATTTTAACAATATTTTTAGTGATATTAGTAGATGCTATTTGAACCCTTCCCTTTTTATCCATGTCAGCATTTCTTATAGAAGTTATTATATCGGCAATAATGTCCCTACCCATGACGAATTATAGTTATTGGTGCCTCCTCATTTTTGATATAATCAACATGCTTTTTTTGTTTTAGTTTAATTTTTTTCTTTTTTATTGATTTATTGAATTTTTTTTTTATTATTAAATTTATTATTAAATAAATTATAATTTCTTTTAATTAAAAGTATATGTATGAGACACGATCTATTAATTGGATCTATTTCAGATATTCGAATTAATAGAATTTAAATTCTAGAATTATATATTCTATTCTAGAATTATATATTCTATTCTATATCTATACTATGATATAAATAGAAATAAAAATAGGAATGAATATACTATGAAATAGTATAATTTAATATATAAAAATATAAAATATAAATAGTCGAATAATAATAATTAAATAATAATTAATATAATAATAATTAATTAATTTTAATTAATAAAATAAATTAATATTAATATATAAATTAATATATTAATATAATATAATATAATAATTATAATAATCTATAATATATATATATAGAATAGAGAATAGAAATATAAAAAAAGTATGTCCTATTTTAACCTACTAGTCTGATTTAGAAGACTATAAGACTTCGGGTGCTAATGAAACTATTTTAGTAAAATTCAACTGTCTCAATTCCCGAGCAATCGCACCAAAAATTCTAGTTCCTTTTGGATTTCCTTCTTTATCAATGATAACCGCTGCATTGTCATCATATCGTATTATCATGCCATTATCACGTTTGAGTTCTTTACACGTGCGTACAATCACAGCTCTAATTACTTCTGATCTTTCTAGAGGCATGTTGGGCACTGCTTCTTTGATTACAGCAACAATAACATCGCCAATATGAGCATATCGTTGATTACCAGTTCCTATGATTCGAATACACATCAACTCTCGAGCTCCGCTGTTATCCGCTACATTTAAAAGGGTCTGAGGTTGAATCATATCATTTTTTTTTTTTTTTTTTATCTCTTATTTCAATGCAAGGGACAAGGGAAAAAATAAATATTGTCTGTCCAGAAATAAAGAAATCCGCGTTTGTTTTTTCATTCTCAATACACCTTTACTTACTTTTGTTTACCTATCCTGATCCTGAAATAACAAATTGAGTTCGTATAGGCATTTTGCATGCAGCTATTTTCATAGCTGCTTTGGCTACAGTTTCTGATACTCCACTTATTTCATAAAGTATTCGGCCCGGTTTAACAACGGATACCCAATATTCGGGGGATCCCTTCCCCGAACCCATACGTGTTTCCATAGGTCTTACTGTAACAGGTTTGTCGGGAAAGATACGTACCCATACCTTTCCACCACGACGTGCATATCGTGTCATTGATCTTCGCCCTGCTTCTATTTGTCTAGCTGTGATCCAAGCAGGTTCAAGTGCCTGAAGAGCATATCTTCCGAAACAAATATGATTGCCTCGGCAAGATATTCCCTTCATTCTACCTCTATGTTGTTTACGAAATCTGGTTCTTTTTGGGTCATAGTTGATGGTTGTTTCTAAATTCCATCTCTACTGCAGAACCGGACATGAGAGTTTCTTCTCATCCAGCTCCTCGCGAATCACTAGACGTGTTTGTTTATGGATAATGCTTATTTCTTTTACTTTTAAAAAATTTTCTAAAGTATTTAATTTTACCTCATATTGAATCACCCAAAAAGTCATCCAATAAATGAAAAATAAATGAAATATAAATTTAAATAAAAAAATAAATGAAATATAAATTTAAATAAAAAAAATAAATATAAAAATAAAAAATATAAAACAAAAGGGTACGCGGGCGAATATTGACTCTTTTCTCTTTTATTTGTAGGGTCATTTTATGACTATTCAGAAGAAATCTATGTTATTCTTGGTTCATTCCGCCATCCTACCCAATGAATCATTAGGATTGATTCTTTTTCAATCAAATCCTATGTAGTCACAGATTCCATCGTTCCCATAGCTTCTCCATTAATGCTTAGGCCTGAACTCTGCAATGGAGCTCCCAACAAAATCAGTTATTTGTTTCCGAGTCAATCTCCTCAGTTTTCTTAACCCGAAGCTCGATTCAATTATTCATCTATGTTTCTATTATTTATATCCTTATTCTATCTTATTATTTATTTATCTATCTTATTAGATAGATAATCTCTATATTGATTATTGATTAGATTATTATTATTTAGTAAATATTTATATTTAGATTCTTGATTATTATTATGATCATATATTCATTCTATTTTATATTATATTTATGTTATATTTATATGTATTTATATGTATAATATTATATTTGATATTATAGATATTATAATATTTATATTTGATATTATATTATATTTTTATTATTTTATTTATATTTATTAATTATTAATATTAATTTTATTAATATTTAAAATAATAAATATTTTTTAAATTATGAAATTATAAATATTTATAAATATTTATAAATTATAAATATAAAATAATATAAAATATAAAAAATATGAATGTTGTATATTGATTTTGTATATTTATTATATTTATTGTATATTGATGTTGATGCTTTATCACACTGCCTTTTTTTATGGGGTGATTTTTCATAAACCATACATATTGGAATCATATATCATTGAGATCTTTATTCTCTCTTTCTATCATCCTTTCATTTTTCCACATCCCTTTTTTTTTTTTTTTTTAAGAATTTATAATTAGATTTTTTTTTATGAAAAAAATTTCAGTTGCTATAACTATATGATCGATTCAGTCATATAGTGACTGTTTCTTGGGATCTCGACAATACGAAGCAATAAGTTGGTTATTAGTTTTTAGTTTTTTTAGTTTTGATCGTTACTAAGTTTATAGTGGGGTCATCTTTTTTTTGTAATCTCAACTCTAAATAAAAAACTAAAACTAACGAGTCACACACTAAGCATAGCAATTATACGAAACCTAAATTAAAGAGTAAATCTAATTTTTATTCAACCTTATAGAATTATAATTGTTTGTTTTTCTTTGATTAAGATAAAAAAAAAAAATAAAGAAGAAAGTTTATAAATTTTTTCTATTGCTCAGCAGAATGGCGAGATAAGTAAAGGTCCATTATTCTTATTCTTGGTTTACAAATACCCAAATCTTTATGCCTAAGACTCCATAGATAGTTCTAATTGTATGGGAACAGTGATCAATTTTAGCCCGAATTGTTTGTAAAGGAACCCTACCTTCTCTGATCCATTCGACACGTGCAATCTCTTTTCCGTCGATACGCCCTGCGATTTGTACTTGAATTCCTTTTGTATCCGTTTGTTCAGTTAATTCAATAGCTTTCTTCATTGCCTTTCGAAACGAAACTCTATTTTTTAATTGTAAAGCTATATATTCTGCAAGAATATTAGGTTGTCCATAAGGCTTTTCAATTCTTGTGATAGCAATGTTGAGTCTCCGGTTTACAGAACGAAACTCTTTTTGTACATTCATCTTTAATTCTTCGACTCCCCCTGTTCGTCCTTCTAATAATAAATTGGGAAATCCAATATAGATTATGACCTGAATAAAATCTATTCTTTTTTGAATCCCTATATGAGCAATTCCTTCAAAACCTGAGGATATTCTCTTATTTTTTTGTACATAGTTCTTAATACAATTCCGTATTTTTTCATCTTCTTGTAGGCCCATGGAAAAATTTTTTGGTTGTGCGAACCAAAAAGAATGATGACTTTGAGTTGTTCCAAGTCTGAAACCTAGTGGATTTATTTTTTGTCCCATATTTTTCTACTCTTTGTTCCATTCATATTTTTTTATAAATTTATAAATATAAAATAGGAATCTAAATTCTGTTTCTTTAGATGAATCTAAAATTTATATTTTTCTTTTAAAACAA